TCTCCATCCCCCTGACCAAACCCACCCACATTAGGATTACTTGTTAATGGTTGATCAAGTTTCATGGATTCACCCTCTGAAACAAGAAGTTCTGGTCCTGGAGGTATAATATCAATCACTTCACGTCCATCCGATGCATCCACTATAGTTATTTCATATCCCCCCTTTTCTTTTCGTATTATTTTTTTTACTATCCCAGCTGCTGTAGCATTATACACATTATTATTACTCTTGCTCCCGTCGGGATAAATTTGACCCCTCCCCCTGTTCCCGCCTACGTATATAGGATATTTTAAGAAGTGAACATCTATCTGAGTAGCAGGATTGGGAGAAAGAATAGGAAAGGTGATTTTACTATATTTCTGACCGGGAACAGGGCCTACCACAAGAATATTTTTTTTTGTAGGACGATAGCTTTGAAAAGAGAGATTACCTAGCTTTTCTTTAATCTCAGGCGAGATACGATCAGGGGGGGCCAATTCAAAACCCTCCGGTAAAATAAGAACAGCCCCCACATTTAAAGCCCCCCTTTTACCATTAGCAAGAACTTGTTTCACTTGCATATCATAAGGAATTCGAACAACTGCTTCAAATACAGTATCGGGAAGTACCGTTTGTGGAATTTCAATATCCACGGGCTTATTAGCCAAATGGCAATTGGCACATACAATACGACCTGTTGCTTCCCGCGGATTTTCATAAACCTGTTGTGCAAAAATGGGATATGCATTTGAAATGGGTGCTCGAGTTATTATATATATCATGAGTGATACGGAAATGGATCGAGTAATCTCTTCCCTTATCCAAGAAAAGGCATTTCTAGTTTGCATGGTCCAATCATTGATCCTGAAAATTTTTCTACAATAAAATTTGGTAGGTCGCTGGCATAGTTCCCTATCCATGATTCTGCTATTTACTTAACAAATTTTCCTGGAATATGGGAAGAATCCCTTGGGTAGCTAGAAAAAAAAAGATTTGGATGCTGTTTGGCTTTTGTACAAAATAAAATAACACACTTTCAAATTGAATTTGTAGATTGTTTTTTTTTCAGTCATTCATTGAATGATAAATCACTACAAGTGACGGAGATATGCGATTTAAATAACGGAAAATCCAATATTTCAAAATTGTATCTAAAATGACTGGAAAAGTGGAAACAAGACCAGATAGAATTTGATTATTCTGAGCGAATCCAAAATCTTTATAGACGAAACCAATCATTAGTTCCCAACCATGGGTGGAATGGAATCCTATACATAAATCAGTTAATAAAAGAAGAAAAAAAGCTTTTATTGTGTCACTTAAGTTATATAGGAATTCTTGAAACCACGAGTTAAGAATAATAAATTCTTGATTACCTAGACTAGAATAACTACTTAAAATAACGAAACAGATTATGTTTGTCGAGAAGTGAAAAATCGCATGGATACGATCTTCGTTGTACGCCTTGATCAATTGTAGGGTTTCTTTGTAGATTTCGATATGAAAATGTTGTAGACGTGTTTCCGGGTATTCCTTTAGCATTTCATCCAAGAGGAACAGTTCCTTGAATTCGATGAATTTTTTTAGAATATTCTTTTCTTGAATGACATTCAACAATATTTCGGATTGCCAGGTATTCCACCACTTCGTAACCCAAGAGTCGATGCATCTCTTAAATGTGAAAGAGATGCACCAGGGCAAAAAGACTACAGGTGTAAAATATAGAAAGGGAATGACTGCTTTCTTTTTTGCCATTTTTCGTCTTTAGTTAATGAACTTAGCTTCATCTCATTCGTAAACTCTATAGGATGATGATAATGTTTGTATCAAGTATAAGTTTGATTCCAAGTCATAGAGCCCATATATTTATATATGGGCTCTATTCCCATGTCTTTTTCTTTTCAATTCGGGAGTTTGTCCTAAAATTTCGAAAGAATACCATAAATAGACTCAAAAATAAAAACAAAGAATCCATTACCAATTTTTGAATGAAGATAAAGGGTATTGTTTCAAAAGATATCAATTGCTAAGATTCTACGCAATTATTGATCAATAAATGAAGGAGCACTTCGACTAATGAATATTAGGCGTAGGCGGATCTCGAAACCAAAGAAGGCACCTATATCAAAACAAAATAGAAAAATTTCGAAAAAGAAAATATCTTTTCCTTAAGGAAGCATTTCTTTATTTAGTTCATTTCAAAGTACTTCAATTGGTACACGCAAGAAAGAGGCCAATTCCGCAGCTTTTTGTTCAATTTCTCGTGAAGTCAAATTCTCGTCAGTCCGAGTCAACGGAATGGCTCCTTGTCCCATGATTTCCATATAAAGGATACGACGAGTATAAATACCCTCTTGAACTTCTATTCTGATCGACTGAATATCTTTTATAAGGAATCGGAGAAAAATACGACGATTTTTTCCAGGAAATCCCCAACGAAAAATACACACTATTCCCGCTTTTTTATCGAATCGATCATAACCACTACCCACATTCCAAAAAATTGTACACCACAAATAAGAACTAATAAAGACACCCGCGATTCCATAGAAAGACATCACAATCCCTTGTGGGAAAAAAAGAATTTGCTGAGACGGAAATAAAGATAACAAATTCCTACCAAGATAACTGGAAATTCCAACCAATAAGAACCCTAATGAACCTAAAAAAATAATAAAGGCCCAGCAGAAATTACTTGTTTTTCGAGACCCCGCTATAAGTTCTACCCATATACATTCTGATCGACAACTCATATTAGATCTAGTTCTTTTTTATTGGAATTGGGAGAATAAATAACCCAAACAAATTAATTGTACTTTACTTTTCTTTGTTTCCGAAATAACTCTCATCAACTAGCACTATTTTTTTGATGTTAAACCTAATTCATCGAATTACTTCGGGATCCAAATATATATCTGATTTGTGCCCACTGTCCGTATCTAAAAAATCTTGTTCCTTTGAACATGAAGAAATAAAGAAGCCATTGCGAGTGCCGGAAATACTAGGCCCACTAAAGGCACAAAAAAGGAGGGTAAGTTTATCATAGAATGAGTACCTCGATTTAATATTTGTACCTGTTATATATATTCTTTTTTTTCGTATATTGTTATAAATACAGTCTCTAATCAATAGAATTCAAATATACTTATACTTAGTATATTTACTAAAATATACTAAGTATAGCTAAGTGAATATTAGAAAATATATATGTTCTATACTATGTATATCTATTCAGTCTATATAATGAATAGAAATGAGTTTATTGAGGATAAAATAGAAAAAATATATAGAAGGAATCTAGAACATATAACTTTAATATAAATAATAGATGGATTTCGCCTTCTATTTCTCCAAGAAACATATGTATGATAATACCCCTTCACTTTTCTTTTTTTTTTATTTGTTTGCAATTTATTGAAATTCAAAAAAAAAAAAGAATCAAAAAAATTAGGCTCTGCTAGATTTTGAATTTTGAGTCAAAGGCAAGAAAGCATGGAGCTGAAATAACTCACTTAAAACCCCCTTTAAAGGATTACGCGGTACAATTGAATCAAATAAGCCCTTATGGAATAAATATTCAGCTGCTTGTGAACCTTCGGGTACTGTCTTATTCAACGTTTGTTCAATTACTCTTTTACCCGCAAATGCAATGTAAGCATTGGGTTCGGCTATAATGATATCCCCCAACATGCCAAAACTAGCTGTAACCCCCCCAGTAGTAGGAGATGTAAGGATGGATACATACAATAACTTTTTATTTGTTTGATATTCATATAAGGCAGAAGATATTTTAGCCATTTGCATCAAACTCAGACTTCCTTCTTGCATACGTGCTCCTCCGGACGCACATACTAGAATAAGAGGTAAAAGTTGATTGGCAGCATATTCGACCAAACGGGTAATTTTTTCACCTACTACGGATCCCATACTACCCCCCATAAACTGAAAATCCATGATCCCAATTGCTACAGGAATATTGTGTAGTTTACCTGTGCCTGTTTGAATAGCCTCAGTTAATCCTGTCTGTCTTTGATAAAAATCAATACGATCTTTATAAGGTTCCTCTTCCGAATGAAATTTTATGGGATCCAGAGAGATCATGTCTTCATCCATAGGATTCCAAGTACCTGGATCAATCGAGAGTTCTATTCTATCTGAACTGCTTATTTTCAAATGATATCCACAGTGTTCACAAATATTCATGTTTGATTTCAAAGATTTCTTATAATTTAATCCATAACAATTTTCGCATTCAATCCATAAATTCTTGTATTTTTTAATTTCATCGAGATCTTTAGAACTCTTTCTTCTAGTTAAATCATTATGATTTATATCATTATGATTTGTGATAGTTATTATACTAGAACTATCCTTTTGACTACTATTTCTGACCTTACCACAAATGTAATTATAAAAGTAACTGTCCTTGTATTTATTACTCGCACCTAAAATGTGACTACCAATGCAGATTTGAGAACTAAGATAATTCTCGATGCAACTATTAATATCATTATTCCAACTGGATTTAATATCATACACATAATGATCATAATGTCTCTTAAAGACATTATTCAGATAGCTAGAACTATAAAAAAGACTTTCTGGTTCACTTGAATGATCATTATCATTGTCAATCTCCAAAATTTGATTTTCAATATAAAAATAGATGGAATAACAGTTCCTTTTGCTATTTTTATCCCTAACAAAAATGATTTTATCAGATAGGAAATTCCGGATGTTTTTGACACCGACTAAATAATCAACATTACTGTAACTCGAATTGTCATTTTCATTCCAGCTAGGAAAGTTTTTTTCCATATCAAGAAAAATTAGGTCTTCACTTAGACTTGTATTTTCAATAGGACCAAAACTTTCCATTGATTTACTTAATCCACACCCGTATTCTAACTGCCTATAAAACAAAATAGAATTGAACCACCATTTTTTCATAGAGTTTTGTTCTTAATAGAAAACTGCAATAGATGAATAGTCATTCGATGAAAAATCATAAAAATCAAAAATTCTTAATATTCTATCTCAATTATTTCTCAATTATTTACTAAAAAACTTTGATTTACTAGCAAATATAGAAATCCAATTACTAGGATCGTTAACTGAGATTGGTCACTGATAAGAAAAGCGAGAGAGTGGGTAAAAAAAAAAATGATATTATTTTTCGTGAGAACCTGGAGTATTATTAAACAATATATGTCACTATATGTGCTGGAATTCTTTTTGAATTCAATTCCCCTCATAGAAAATGTATTGTATTACAATAACTATCACAAATTGATATATATATCAAATAAAAATAACAATAAAAAAAAACAAAGAATAAAAAGATATAATAGATATTATATGGAATATGGATAATATAGAATAAGATTCTATTAATTCTCTTTGAAATTAAAAATAAAAAAAAACCTCATTGGGGATAATGTATTTAGAGACTAATTAGTTCATTTAGTCAGTATTCATTTGCCTTTTCCTATATTTTCTACTATCTCTATCCAATTTTTGTGGCTATACAAAACAGCATTTTATGTTAACAATAAGAAATACAAAATTTGGTATGGAAAGCAGAAGGAGGGGGGGGGGATAAAAAAGAAAAGAGTTTGATAAATTTATATACAAGTCACCCCCCCCCCCTCCTTTTTTTGCATTAATTGACTTTTGTTTGTTGAGTAGTGGAAAGTTCCAAAGAAACATCTTACCTTTTTTCAATATCCTGAAAAGTTCCTGTAGGTTGAGCGCCATGTTCAAGAAAATAGAGAATAACAGGAATATTCAAATAGGTTTGATTCTTTATTGGATCATAAAAAGCCACTTTACGAAGATCTCTTCCCTCTCTTCGGGATCGAAGATCAATTGCAACGATTCGATAAAAGGCTCATTGGGATCGCCCCCCCATAGAAACGTATAAGAAGTTTTCTCCTGGTACGGCTCGAGAAAAAGAAATATGTTTATGTATAAAAGTTTTTTGTAAAATAGATTAATAAAATATTGAAATCAATTATACTGTAATTTCAGTTTTTTTCTTATTCTTTTTTCGTTACTAAAAACTAAAAATAAAATTCCTCCTATTCGCAACCTTATAACTCAAATTGAATAACTCTTAAAGGAAACCAAAATCCTTAGGTATTTTTGTTATTGAGTGGTCTCTATCCCCTTTCCTTGCCCGTCTTATTTAGAATCCTTTTTTTCTTCATTATAATGGAATGGTTCTTCTAAATTGAATGGCATTTTTTTTATTGAGACAATTTCAAAGGTATTTACTTGTTCCAGGATCTTTTAGCTTTTCCTTGAATCATTGGGTTTAAACATTACTTTGGAGATCTTTAATCGTTTCTAAAATGGCAGTAACATACCCTTTCGTTTTTTTGATTTCAACGAATCATACAAATAGAAGGTTTATTCCCTCGAATATACTTTTGATCAAAAAAAGTTTTGCCAATTTCAACAAACAAATTTTACTTTTTTGAACCTTGCTAAAATTGGATCCTTTCAATTTCTCTAGCAAAAATATACTTACGAAGTTGTTCGAACTTATTCATTTTTACTAACTTTAGATACTTACCCCTGAGAAATGACTCAACTCGAGCTCTATCGGGTACTATTTATATCATCAACCCCTCTGCCGTCCCCTAAACAATGAGTTCTAGAGAAAAAGACCAAACAATGTCGAGCCAAGAGCACTCCTATTTCTATATACTACAAAAGGATAGCGGATGTAAAAATCCACAGCTAATCATGTCTTTCAAGTCGCACGTTGCTTTTTACCACATCGTTTCAAACGAAGGTTTACCAGAACATTCCTTTAGTTTGGGTACGGTATGGAATTGATTCAATTATGAAATCGTGAATAGTCATTGATTCAATCGATACATAATAATCTATCTTTTTTACTTCTAGGTTTTCTTTTCTTTCTATATGAATAGAAAATTCCGAAATCGAAAGTAAAAAAGAACTCAAATGAACTCGATACTATAATTAGAGAAATTCATTTATTTTATTCGATAAAATAAATCAAAAAATAATGAATTTTTTCAATTCAATTCTTTCAATTCGATTAAATAATAATACTAAATAGTCAAATTAGAATTAATAGTATAATAGTATATATATATATTTCAATATATAGAAATATATAAAATACTAAAATATATAGAATAATATATAGAATCCATAATCAAATAAAAGAGAAATAATAAAAGAGAAATAATTGTATATATATATGAACAAAAATATATTAATTTTTTAGAAAATTATCCACAGTGATTCCAAAAAAATACAGTTTGAAGATGTCGATTCAAAAGCGACTCGATTCAAATTCGAATTGAAATTAGAGACGAATGATAAAAATAAAAAAAGGGGGGTCCTTTTTAAGATACAATTTGTATTCAAATAGGATATACATAAGGAATGTATATCCTCTGGGACGGAAGGATTCGAACCTCCGAATAGCGGGACCAAAACCCGTTGCCTTACCACTTGGCCACGCCCCATTTTTAATTTGACATTCATTTTAGAAACAATATTATTGATATGGGTTGTTCGTCAATTCCACCCCCAAAATAAAAATCCATAGAATATATTGTTGCTAGGTGTTTTATATGCGTAGATATAGAATAAAACAAAAATTCTTGATCATTACATAGAATTCAATTAAGATATTGTATGAAAGTATCATTTCTTCTTTTTTTTTTTCAGACTGGAAATAGATAAAATAAAATCAAATAAGTAAGAATTTTGGAGGATCTTATTTGATTTTATTTTTTTTTCGTTTTACTAATTTTCATTTTTAAAATTATTATTAAATTTATCATTTATATTATATATATAGAAATATACAATAAAGATAAAAAAAAATAAAGTTAATTTTCTTAAGGAACAAAATGTTTGTTATGCTTAATATCTTTAGTTTGGTCTGTATTTGTATTCACTCCGCCCTTTATTCAAGTAGTTTTTTCTTGGCGAAATTACCTGAAGCCTACGCTTTTTTGAATCCAATTGTGGATGTTATGCCAGTAATCCCTTTACTTTTTTTTCTTTTAGCTTTTGTTTGGCAGGCTGCTGTCAGTTTTCGATGAGATCTTGCATTTGAATAAATGTTAGAAAAAAATTAGAATTTATTCTAAAGGACAAATTGGAATAAAAACAAGAAAAGATTGGATAAGTCTTAAAGTGTGAATCCTCGATTCAAAGATTTAGATTTTTGGATATACAAGAAAAATATGGACCATCTTATTTTTTCCTCATTTTGATTTTTTTTTCTATCGAGAAATCCTTCTATGTATTCTATTTGAGTCCACCATCAGTACTTAGGTTGTGGATATGAAAGAAAATATTTGTAATAGAAATATTATTAATAGTAATAAAGGACTCGGCTCTTACTACAAAGAAATTTCCGAATTTTGTTATATTTCCTCGAAATCATCTCATTTCTGAGAAACTTTGTATCAAAAGAAACATAAAGAAACTTAATGTGTTAGATAAGAGAATCTATTCTCTTTCTCTGTCGTTTTTTTTTTTATTATTAGATTTTTTATATCTTGGAGATTTTGTAATGCTTACTCTCAAACTATTTGTTTACACGGTAGTGATATTCTTTGTTTCTCTTTTCATCTTCGGATTCCTATCTAATGATCCAGGACGTAATCCAGGACGTGAGGAATAAAAAAAAATTATAGTTTTCTATCTTTTCCTTTCTTATACTATATTTTGAAAAATTTTTAGGATTTTATCTACTTTACATCTTTAACAGGATAAAAAACAAGGAAAACAAAAAAAGGAAGCTATATAAGTTCAAAAGAAAAAAATACCCAATTATCGACGGAAACGGAAAGAGAGGGATTCGAACCCTCGGTACAAAAATTCGTACAACGGATTAGCAATCCGACGCTTTAGTCCACTCAGCCATCTCTCCCCAAATATATATTATATATATTGAACAAAAATATCAAAAATATAAGTAATAATATTTAATTTTTTTCTGTTTTTGTTCCATTGCATAAACAAACAGAGCAAAAAATAGGGCTTGGAAAAATAATAATTATTTTTTTTATTCTATTTTATCTCTTTTTTTTCTATTTGATTCTTTATATTTCTAAAGGTAATTTTATTTATCAAATTCTATTATACAAGCAAGATTTTCTTTTATAGAACATTAGAAATAGATATAAATATATATATAGATATATCTACTTATTCTGATTCGATTTTTTTTTGTAGTTTCTTTTGTTTTGATAGAGCCCCAGATTCCGGCCAGTACCTAGCCGGAATCTGGGGCTGTTCCCGTGAATCCTGGATAACTATTTTTTATATGAATAGATATTTTAAAAACTTTTTTTTTGAATTGATTAGGGAGGGGTCAGCCCCCTTACGAAAAATATAAATACTCTAATCTAATTAGTCAAAATAGAAATATATGTTCCTATTCATTTTTTTACAACTGATTCCTAGGTTCGACAAAAGGTCTATTTATATAAAATAATAGTATTGTAGCAGCGGGTATAGTTTAGTGGTAAAAGTGCGATTCGTTCTACAGACCCCTTAAAAGTTAAGGGATCCCCCTTTGATTCATATCCCAATCAAAAACTTTATTTCTTACTTAAAGGTTTTCAATCCTTTATTCCTCTTAACGAACAATTCGAGGAATAATAGAAATTATCGTAATTTGTATGCAAGAAGATTCAATTCGAAATTGAAAAAAAAAAGGAATTCTAAAATTATGAAACATAAGTCTTTTTTTTTTTTATTGGATCAAAAATCCCAATTTTTTTAGTATGAGTAAAGGATCCATGGGTAAAGTTATAGAAAGTTTTTTTTTATCGTAACTAAATCTTCCATTTTTTTTGTATAGCAGAGATTGAAGCAAAATAGCTATTAAACGATTGCTTTAGTTTACTGGAGACATCGACATTTTTTTAGCTCGATGGGAAATCTTATTCTTTTCCTACAGACTGTCTAAAATAGAAATAGAGAACGAAGTAACTAGAAAAAAAATGGATTGTAAAAA